ATGTATTTATATGATAATTAAAAACCATGGGGTTTATTGAATATTGTTGTAATATTCCTGTAATGTATTGGAATAATTGAAAGTTGCATTGATTTTCGAAAAATGGAGCTTAAAAATCGAAAAAATGACCTTTTTTTTGTTTTTTTTTTGCCTTTATAATATTACTATATATATATAAATATATTTAGTATTATAAATTCTATTATTCTAAAAAGAGCAGTATTTATTAATTAATATGTTCTATTGCTAGTTATTTGCCATATATAAATATTAAAAACATATGAATCTTAAAATTTAGAGATATTGGTATAATAATAAATTTATTATATAATAAACCACTTGTATTTTACAATATGTTACTTATATAATATATATGGAATATAGGAACTTGTGACTTATTAATATATATTACCTTAATGCTATTAAATAAGTAAATATTATTAATAAAATTATTTATTTTAAATAAATATAATTAGGTAATTATAATACAATGAAGTTTAATTAATAATATCAATTATTGGGGATAATTGATATATTTATATGGTACCTAACGTTTTTAATTTATTTAAATTAAGATAAATATTGATATAGATAGATATATTGTTCCAAATACATTTTAGTGATTATAGAGTTAAAGTTTTATTCTTGCTTGTTAAATTTATTTTGAGTTGATTTTATATGTAAAATATTTTGAGCATAAGGGTCTTAAAGGTTGTGTGGTGAATTTTGCAGTAAAGAGTATTATAAATTAAAAGGGTTTTTGATCTAGTCATTTTCGTTAAATATTGATTAAATATGTGCCAGCAGTCGCGGTTATACATAAAATATGAATAAATATTATTAGTTAAATTAGTTATTTTGTTTCTTTTAATCTTATTTTGGTTTTTGTTTGGTGAAATTTTAAATTTTGTTTATGATTAAGGTAGATATAAGGAGGCTATGAAATCTTTTATTTAAACTAGGATTAGATACCCTATTATTATAGATATAATTTATTTAAACTTGAGTAGTATTAGTTATGGTCTTAAAACTTAAAGAATTTGGCGGTATCTTAGTCTGTTCAGAGGAATCTGTCCTATAATCGATAGTCCGCGTTGAACCTTACTTAATTTTATTTAGTATGTATACCGCCGTTTATTGAAAATCTTTTTAGGGTATTTTCTTGATATTTTATTTAATAGCATTTCAGGTCAAGGTGCAGCTTATAATTAAGTGGAGATGGATTACATTTCAATAATGAATAATGAATTATTAGTTGTAATTTTAATATGAAGGTGGATTTGATAGTAATTTTGTATATATTATTGTTGTGATTAGAGCTCTAAGATGTGCACACATCGCCCGTCACTCTCGTTAATTAAGATGAGATAAGTCGTAACAAAGTAGGTGTACCGGAAGGTGTAGCTAGAATGATCAAATCAAGCTTATTAGTTAAGATTTTCATTTACACTGAAGTTTATGTCGTGCAAATCGATATGATTTGATTATTTGATTTTTACTTTATAGATTTGTTGGTTGTTATTTATTACTAAATCATTATTTTTGTTGGTGTATTTGTTAAGGATTTAATTGGTTTGGTTATAATGAATTTTTACTGTGAGGGTTTATTTGAAATAGTTTTATTTATTTAATAAGTTGGATTTAATTTTTGTACCTTGTGTATCAGGGTTAATTAATTGTTATTTAATTATTTAATGTTCTCGATTTCTTTAGAGTTAATGAAATATTTTATTTATTGTCTTATAAATATTAAAAATTTTTTGTTAGTAGTGAAATGCTATTCGTTAATGAAGGTATCTAGTTTTCTAAGAAATGAATTTAATTTACATAATTTCTTTAATTTGATTTATTTTTGTGGGTTTAAGTTATTATGAATTGTAAAGGGGATAATCTCTTTATAAAGGTTTTATAAGGTGATTTTGTTATAAATTTTTATGGATTTAATAATGATTATTATTATAAGTATTTTAAAATTTTAGTTTTATAGAATGTGATTTTTAGTTCTTTAATTGTTTATTGGAATTTTTTATTTAATTTTTTTTTAAGTTTTATAATGGTTAAATTAGTATAAAATCTTTTAAGATATTTTTATTTGTAAAGTATTTTTAAGGAATTAGGCAAGAATTTATTCGCCTGTTTAACAAAAACATCTTTTCTTGTATATGTATATGAAATATAGCCTGCCCAATGAGGGTTTAAATGGCCGCGGTATCTTGACCGTGCAAAGGTAGCATAATCATTAGTCTTTTAATTGAAGGCTGGAATGAATGGCTGGACGAGATAAATACTGTCTTGAATTTAATTAATTAGAACTTAACTTTTGAGTTAAAAGGCTTAAATTTATTTTTGGGACGAGAAGACCCTATAGAGTTTATATAAATTTTTGTTTCTAGTTGAGTTTGTGGAGGATTTGGGTATAAAAATTTATTTGGTTGGGGTGACAATAAGATATTTAAAACTCTTATATTTTGTTTAGTTATAGATTTATATATTATTGATCCATTATTAGTGATTAGAAGACTAAATTACCTTAGGGATAACAGCGTAATCCTTTTTGAGAGTTCATATCGACAAAAGGGGTTGCGACCTCGATGTTGGATTAAGATAATATTTTGGTGTAGAAGCTAAAATTTTAGGTCTGTTCGACCTTTAAATTCTTACATGATCTGAGTTCAAACCGGCGTGAGCCAGGTTGGTTTCTATCTAATATAAAGTTTGATGTTTTAGTACGAAAGGACCAGACATTAGAAATAATTTTTTTATTGTTGATTATTATTAACTGTTTTGGCAGAGAAGTGCAACGGATTTAGAATCTGTAAATGTAGTTTTGTAATTACAAATAGTATTGGAATTATTTTTATTATTTTTGATTAGTTTAATTCTATTAATTTGTGTATTGGTTGGTGTTGCTTTTTTAACTCTTTTGGAGCGTAAGGTATTAGGATATGTTCATATCCGTAAGGGACCTAATAAAGTAGGTTTTATTGGTATTTTGCAACCTTTTAGTGATGCAATTAAATTATTTTCTAAGGAACAAACGTTTCCTTTGACTTCAAATTATATCTCATATTATTTTGCTCCTGTTTTTAGTTTATTTCTATCTTTACTTATTTGAATAATTATTCCTTATTTGAGAGGGATATATTCATTTGAATTGGGTTTATTATTTTTTCTTAGATGTACTAGATTAGGAGTGTATACGGTTATAATTGCTGGTTGATCTTCAAATTCGAATTATTCATTATTGGGGGGATTACGTGCTGTAGCTCAAACAATTTCTTATGAGGTAAGATTAGCTTTAATTTTGCTTTCTTTTGTATTTTTAGTAGGTAGATATAATTTAATTAATTTTTACTATTTTCAATGTTATTTGTGATTAATTTTTATTACAGTTCCGTTATCCTTAGTTTGATTTACCTCTTGTTTAGCTGAGACTAATCGAACCCCTTTTGATTTTGCTGAGGGGGAGTCAGAATTAGTTTCTGGATTTAATGTTGAATATAGAAGAGGAGGATTTGCCTTAATTTTTTTAGCTGAATATGCAAGTATTCTATTTATAAGAATGTTATTTTGTGTAATTTTTTTAGGGTCTGATATTAATTCATTAATATTTTATTTGAAATTGAGATTAATTTCTTTTTTATTTATTTGAGTTCGTGGAACTTTACCTCGATTTCGTTATGATAAATTAATGTACTTAGCTTGAAGGAGATTTTTACCATTATCTTTAAATTATTTACTTTTTTTCTTAGGATTTAGGATTTTCTTATTTTCCTTTTTATTTTAGTGTATATAATTAAGTAGTAAGAAGGTAAAGTTAATAAAGGAGTTGAACCTTTTAAATTATGCTTTCAAAACATACTACTTTCTTAAGTTTTTAACTTTTATTTAATTAAATATTCTCATGTTTTAGTAATTATTGGGTTGATAATATAATATGAGAAGTATAAAATAGTTAAGATTTGTCCTGTAATAATATAAGGATCTTCAACTGGGCGAGCTCCAATTCATGTTAATAGAATTACTGTATTAACTATAATTCAAAATCAAATTTGATTAATAGGATAGAATTGTATTCCTCGAAAACTTGATTTATAGATGGGTATGATAAATAAAATAGCAATAGATAGTGCTAGAGCAATTACACCACCTAATTTATTAGGAATTGATCGTAAAATTGCGTAGGCAAAAAGGAAATATCATTCTGGTTGAATATGAACGGGTGTAACTAAAGGGTTAGCAGGGGTAAAATTGTCTGGATCTCCAAGAATGTAAGGTTCTTTTAGAGTTAAAATTGTTAAGATTATAATTAGGATAATAAATCCAAATGTGTCTTTAATTGAGAAGTAAGGGTGAAATGGAATTTTATCAATATTTCTATTTAACCCTAATGGATTATTTGAGCCTGTTTGATGAAGAAATAGGAGATGAATTATTACTATAGCTGCAATAATAAATGGTAGCAGAAAGTGAAAGGTGAAGAATCGGTTGAGAGTAGCATTATCTACGGCAAACCCCCCCCAAACTCATTGTACTAAATCGATTCCGATGTATGGAATTGCAGATAATAGGTTAGTAATTACTGTGGCTCCTCAAAATGATATTTGTCCTCATGGTAGGACATACCCTATAAATGCTGTAGCTATAGTTAAGAATAAAATTAAAACTCCAACTGATCAAGTGTGGATAAATTTATAAGATCCGTAATATATTCCTCGTCCTACGTGTAAGTAAATACATACGAAAAATATAGATGCTCCGTTAGCATGAAGAGTTCGAAGTAATCATCCGTAATTTACATCTCGACAAATATGGTTAACTCTATTGAATGCTAATTCAATATTAGGACAGTAGTGTATAGCTAAAAAAATTCCTGTAATAATTTGGATACCTAGACATAATCCTAGTAGAGACCCAAAATTTCATCATCTTCTAATATTGGAAGGCGTAGGAAGATCAATTAAGGCATTATTAACAATTTTAAAAAGGGGGTGGCTAATTCGTAGAGGTTTATTCATTAGTTAGATTGTCGGAGAGGCCCTTTGAAGATGTTAATGATTTTAACTACTGCAATTAGGGTTAAGAATAGGTAAGTAGCTAATAAAATAGTAATGATTCTTGTAGGGGTTCTATATAATTTAATTAATGGAATATATGTTATTGAATTATTAATTAAAAATCTTATGGTTTCTTGGTTTTTAGTTCCTAATTGTATTTTTATTAAAATTATGATTGATATACTAATTAGGATTCTTAAAACTAAAATTTTTATGGATATTGAAAATATTTCATTTGAGGCTAAACTTGTAACGTAGATAAATAATACCAGTATACCCCCTAGGAAGATTAAGAATAATACGTAGGAAAATCAAAATGATTGAGTTATTATTCCTGTAATGACTGAAATTATTACAGTTTGTAATAGAAGAATTAATCCTATAGCAAGGGGATGATTTATTTGAGTAAAAATCGTTCTTAAGACTAATCTAGTAGTAATTATTATTAATTTAATTTCAGAGGGTAGTTTAAATAAAATATTAATTTTGGGAATTAGTGATAAAGTATTACTTTCTCTCTGAAGTTTTAAAAGGTTTTCCTTAAATTTGGTTTACAAGACCAATATTTTCATTAAATTATTAAAACTAATGATGATTTATTTGTATATTAATGTTAGTTTTTTTTGTGGTATTTGAGTCTTTTCTTCTAATCGAAAACACTTATTGGCTACTCTTCTTAGATTAGAATTTATTGTTCTTACATTATATTTTGTTTTATATTATTATTTAATATCTTTTAATTTTGAATTGTTCTTTAGAATAGTTTTCTTAACTTTTTCTGTCTGTGAAGGGGCTTTAGGTTTATCTATCTTGGTGTCAATAATTCGTAGATATGGTAGAGATTTTTTTAGTGCTTATAGTATACTTCAATGTTAAAGTTTATATTTTTTATACTTCTTTTAACCCCTTTATGTTTTGTAAAGTATTCTTGATGATTAGTACAGTCTTTATTGTTTTTGATTTCCTTATTGTACTTATTAATATTTCCTTATTATTTTTGTTGAGGTGGTTTAAGATATATGTTTGGATGTGATTATATTTCTTATGGTCTAATTTTTTTAAGTATTTGAATTTGTGTATTAATAATTATAGCTAGAGAGTCAATTAATCGAGTGAATTATTTTAATGGTTTTTTTTTATTTATAGTTGTTGTTTTATTAATTTTTTTGGTTTGTACATTTAGTAGCTTAAATGTATTTTCATTTTATTTATTTTTTGAAAGAAGATTAATTCCTACTTTATTTTTAATTTTGGGTTGAGGATATCAGCCTGAACGTTTACAGGCTGGAATTTATCTACTATTTTATACTTTATTAGCTTCTTTACCAATACTTGTAGGGATTATGTATGTATATGAAGTTAATTATTTAAGTTTTTCTTTAATGAAGTCTTTTGAGAATAATATATATTTATATATTAGAATGATTCTAGCTTTTTTGGTTAAAATACCTATGTTTATAGTTCATCTTTGGTTACCAAAAGCTCATGTGGAAGCTCCAGTAAGAGGTTCAATAATTTTAGCGGGAATTTTATTAAAATTAGGGGGATATGGCTTATTACGAATTTATATAATTTTGTTGGGAGTAGGAATACGGTTAAATTTCATTTGATTGTCAATTAGTCTTGTTGGAGGAACTTTAGTTAGTCTAATTTGTATACGTCAAACGGATTTAAAGTCATTAATTGCTTATTCTTCAGTTGCTCATATAGGAATTGTAATTGGTGGTTTGATAACATTAATATATTGAGGATTTTGTGGGTCTTATGCATTAATAATTGCTCATGGATTATGTTCATCAGGATTATTTTGTTTGGCAAATATAACTTATGAGCGGTTGGGGAGACGGAGATTATTGATTAATAAGGGTTTAATAAATTTTATACCTAGTTTGGCAATATGATGATTTTTGTTAAGTTCTTGTAATATAGCTGCTCCTCCTTCTATTAATTTATTAGGTGAAATTAGACTTCTTAATAGATTGGTTGGTTGGTCTTTAATAACTATAATAATATTAATTTTTTTGTCATTTTTTAGTGCTGCTTATACTTTATATATGTTTTCATATAGTCAACACGGGCAAATTTATTCAGGATTATACTCATGTTCATCGGGTTATAGTCGGGAATATTTATTATTATTTCTTCATTGGTTTCCTTTAAATTTACTTATTCTTAGGGGGGAGAGTGTAACTATATGGTTGTAGACTTAAATAGTTTAATTAATAAAATATTGATTTGTGGTGTCAATGATGTATAAAATACTTTAGGTTATGAAGTATTTATCTATTTGTTTTATTAGTTTTTTCTTTTTATTGATTTCTAGAATAACTTTATTTTCATTAGGATTTTATTTTATTATAAATGATTTGGTATATTTTATTGAGTGGGAAGTGATTTCATTAAATTCTAGATGTATTGTTATAACTTTTTTGTTTGACTGAATATCATTAATTTTTTTGGGTTTTGTTTTTTTCATTTCTTCATTGGTTATTTTATATAGAGATGATTATATGCATGGTGATTATAATATAAATCGTTTTATTTATTTAGTACTTTTGTTTGTAATATCTATAATGTTCTTAATTATTAGTCCTAATATAATCAGAATTTTATTAGGATGAGATGGTTTAGGATTAGTCTCATATTGTCTGGTAATTTATTATCAGAATGTTAAGTCTTATAATGCTGGTATATTAACTGCTTTATCTAATCGAATTGGTGATGTTGCTTTATTAATAGTTATTGCTTGAATATTGAATTTTGGTAGATGAAATTATATTTATTATTTGGATTGTTTAAAATCTAGTTATGAAATAGAAATTATTACTTTTTTGGTGGTCTTGGCAGGAGCTACTAAGAGAGCTCAGATCCCTTTCTCTTCTTGGCTACCTGCTGCTATAGCCGCCCCTACTCCTGTTTCGGCTTTAGTTCATTCTTCTACTTTAGTGACTGCTGGGGTTTATTTATTAATTCGTTTTAGCAGATCTTTTAGTGATTGATTAAATACTTTACTTTTGTTAATTGCAGGATTGACTATATTTATAGCGGGTCTTGGTGCAAATTTTGAGTATGATTTGAAGAAGATTATTGCTCTTTCTACCCTAAGTCAATTGGGTTTAATAATAAGCATTTTATCATTAGGTTTCCCTAGATTGGCTTTCTTTCATTTGTTAACTCATGCTTTATTTAAGGCATTATTATTTATATGTGCTGGGATAGTAATTCATACTATAAAGGATTCCCAGGATATCCGTTATATAGGTAATCTCTCATTTCAAATACCTTTAACTTCTTCATGTTTAATAATTTCTAATTTTGCCTTATGTGGAATACCTTTTTTGGCTGGATTTTATTCCAAGGATTTGATTTTGGAAATGGTGTCACTAAGAAATTTAAATACTTTTGGTTTTTTTTTATTTTATTTTTCTACTGGTTTAACAGTGTGTTATTCTTTTCGATTATTTTATTATGTTTTATGTGGTGATTTTAATTTAACATCTTTTTATTATATAGTGGAGGAAAGAAAGAATATATTAGTTGGTATGGTGGGTTTGTTAATTATAGTTATTTTAGGTGGTTCAATATTAAGATGAATAATTTTTCCTACACCTTCTTTTATTTGTTTACCTATACACTTAAAGCTTTTGGTAGTTATGGTGAGTTTGATTGGTGGTTGATTTGGTTATGAATTATCTAAGCTTAGGGTTGGGAGAAGTTTATTATCTATAAAGATGTTTGGAATTGTAGGGTTTTTAGGGTCAATATGAAATATGCCTTACTTATCTACTTATGGGGTATCATATACTCCGTTAATTTTGGGTTATAGTACTTTAAAATCTTTTGATGGTGGTTGAAATGAATATTTTGGGGGCCAGGGGTTATATATATTATTTATGGGAATTAGAAAGATTAATCAATGGTGACAATTTAATAATCTGAAAATATTCTTATTATTTTTTGTTATGTGAATTATTGTTATTATATTTATGATCTTTTAATTTGAATAGCTTATTTTAAAGCATAGTATTGAAGATACTAAGATGACTTTTTAGTCTTTAAATGATTTATGATTAATTATAATATCTCTACAGTGAAAATGTAGTGTTTTTATTAAACTACATAAATTGAATTAGAAATATAAACGGATTTTAACCGCTAAAGTGATAAGTTAGCAGCTTTCACTTGAACTACATATTTCCTTAACTGGAATTTAAAATTCAATTATATTATTAACAGTAATATACCTCTTTTTGGTTTCAGTTAAAGAATTAGGGTAATTTAATACCAATAAATTAGGTCGAAACTAATTGCAATTTTTGCTTCAAATTCTCAAGGTGAATTGATTACTCAATACTTTTTGAATGCAAATCAAATGTTATATTTAACTATCACCCTATTAAGAGGCTCATTCTAATGATCCCTGATTTCATTCATGAAATAAACCAATAAGTAAAATTATTAGAAATAATAATCTAATAATTATTCATGATTTAATATTAGATGTTAGTATAATAATTGTTATAGGTAAAAGTAGAGCAATTTCTACATCAAAGATTAAGAAGATTACTGCAATTAAAAAAAATCGTAATGAAAAAGGAAGTCGAGCAGATCTTTTTGGGTCAAAACCACATTCGAAAGGGGATGATTTTTCTCGGTCTTCAATTATTTTTTTTGAAATAATTGAGGCTAGTATTATAATAACTCTAGATAAGATTAGAATGAAAATTAGTATCATTATTATTGTAAAGATTATTTATCTTGTTTGTACAAACTTTTTGATTGGAAGTCAAATATACTAATTATATTAGATAAATTAATTAACTACCTCATCAATAAATTGAAATATAAAGGAATAATCATACTACATCCACAAAATGTCAGTACCAGGCTGCGGCTTCGAATCCAAAATGATGATTGGATGAAAAGTGCAAATAAAGATGGCGGAGTAAGCATGTTAATAAGAAAGTAGTTCCAATAATAACATGAAGACCATGAAATCCTGTTGCTATAAAAAAGGTAGAACCATAAACTGAGTCAGCAATGGTAAAAGGTGCCTCAATATATTCATATGCTTGTAAAGCAGTAAAATATAATCCTAGAATTACTGTTAAAAATAGTCCTTGTAGGCCTTGATTATAATTGTTTTCTAATAATCCATGATGGGCTCATGTTACTGTGACTCCTGATGATAGTAGAATAGCTGTATTTAAAAGAGGAATTTGAAGTGGATTAAATGGTTCAACTCCTAAAGGAGGTCATAGTGACCCAATATCAATAGTTGGTGATAAACTTCTATGGAAAAATGCTCAGAAGAATGAAATGAAAAAAAATACTTCTGAAATAATAAATAAGATTATTCCTCAACGTAGGCCTTTAGTAACAAATTTAGTGTGTAGGCCTTGATATGTTCCTTCTCGAACAATATCTCGTCATCATTGAATTATAGTTAAAATTAGAATAATTATTCCAATAAATATTAATTGGTTGTTAAATAAGTGAAATCATTTGATTAGTCCTGTTATTATAATTAAAGCTCCAATGGCTCCAGTAAGGGGTCAAGGTCTTTTGTCAACAAGATGAAAAGGGTGATTATTGTGTCTAGTCATTAGTTAACTTCTCTAGAATAAAGTGTTCTTAATACTGCAAATACGTATGATTGAATAATAGCTACTGCGGATTCTAGAACTAGAAGAGCAATTTGTGTAACAACAAGTACTGAAAGTAATGTATAAGAAAGGAAAGGACCAGTATTACCTAAAAGCGTAAGTAGGAGATGTCCTGCAATTATATTAGCGGCTAGTCGGACTGCTAAGGTTCCTGGGCGGATTATATTACTAATAGTTTCAATACAAACTATAAATGGTATAAGTACTGGAGGAGTCCCTTGAGGGACTAAATGAGCAAATATATGCTGAGTATTATTAATTCATCCAAAGATTATGAATGTTAATCACAATGGTAGTGCTAATGATAAGGTTATTGCTATATGACTTGTGCTAGTAAATACATAAGGGAATAATCCTAAGAAGTTATTAAATATAATAATTGAGAATAAGGAAATGAAAATAAATGAACTTCCATTATTAATTTTTTTGTACCCAATTAAGGTTTTAAATTCTTTATGAAGAGCTGATAAAATATTATTTCATAAAATTAGATGTCGTGATGGAATTATTCACATGGAAGTTGGAATTAGTAATAAACCTAAAAAAGTGCTTGTTCAATTTAATGAAAGATTACCAATACTTGTGGATGGGTCAAATACTGAAAATAGATTAGTTATCATTTTCAATTAAGAACTTTAATTTTAATTATTTTTCTGGTAGAGGATGGTAGGGGAATAAATGAATAATAGTTTGTAAAAGAGAATATTATTAGTATTATAATAAAATAGATATACAAGGTCAATCAACTTAGAGGTATTATTTGTGGGATAAAGGAATATCAATATTGATAATTTTAGTTTGACATTCTAAGGTTATATTTTAACTAATTCCTCTCATCAGAAGTAATTGCTAATTTACTATAAGATGGTTTAAGAGACCAATACTTGCTTTCAGTCATCTGATGATTCACTTATGCTAGAAATTCAGTTGATGAATTTATTTGTGGAAATTCTTTCAATTACAATAGGTATAAATCTATGATTTGCTCCACAGATTTCGGAGCATTGACCATAAAATACTCCAGGTCGATTGATAAGGAAGCTAGTTTGATTTAGTCGACCTGGAGTGGCATCTGCTTTAATCCCTAATCTAGGGACGGTTCATGAATGTAATACATCTGTAGCTGTAATAATAATTCGAATAAAGGAATTTATTGGTAGAGAAGCTCGAGTATCAACATCTAAAAGGCGAAAATCAGAATTTGTTATATCATTTTGTGGAATTATATATGAGTCGAATTCAACTTTAAGAAAATCTGAATATTCATAGCTTCAGTATCATTGATGCCCAATGGTTTTTAAAGTTACAACAGGGCTATTAATTTCATCTATTAAATATAATAAACGAAGTGATGGGATGGCAATAAAGATTAAAATAATGGCAGGAGCAATTGTTCATGCTACTTCAATGAGCTGTCCTTCTAGTAGGAATCGATTAGTAAAGTTATTACTAACTAGTATAACTATTATGTAAGATACAATCGTTAAAATTATTACAATAATTATAAGAGCGTGGTCATGAAAATAAATTAATTGTTCTATAATTGGTGATGCACTATCTTGTAAATTTATATTTGCTCATGTTGTCATTAGTTTCTAACAAAAGATTAATCTTTATTTATGGAGCTTAAATCCATTACACTTCTCTGCCATATTAGATTTAGAATGTAATAGTTGGTAATTCTGAGTATCTATGTTCAGCTGGAGGAGTATTTTGGAATCATTCAATTGAATTTCTTGTTTGGGTTGGGAATAATATTTGTCGATTAGTTGCTATACTTTCTCATATAATAAAAATAAATATAACTACTCCAATAAATGAAATTATAGATCCAATTGATGAGATGACATTTCAGGCTGTGTAGGCATCAGGATAATCAGAATAACGTCGAGGTATTCCTGCTAATCCTAGAAAGTGTTGAGGGAAAAAGGTTAAATTTACTCCTGAAAATATAATTAAGAATTGTGCTTTTAATCATTTTGGATTTATTGATAATCCTGTAAATAACGGGTATCATTGAATAAATCCGGCTATAATTGCAAATACTGCTCCTATTGATAATACGTAATGAAAATGGGCAACTACATAATATGTGTCATGTAAAACAATATCAATTGACGAATTTGCTAATACTACTCCTGTTAAACCACCAACAGTGAATAAGAAGACAAATCCTAAAGATCATAAACAAGGGGCTCTATAGGTTAGTTGTGATCCGTAAACTGTTGATAATCATCTAAAAATTTTAATTCCAGTTGGAACTGCAATAATCATAGTTGCTGAAGTAAAATATGCTCGAGTATCAACATCCATACCAACAGTAAATATATGATGAGCTCATACAACAAATCCTAATAATCCAATAGCAAGTATTGCAAAGATTATTCCTAAATTTCCAAAAGCTTCCTTTTTTCCTCTTTCATGACAAATGATATGAGAAATTATTCCAAATCCTGGTAAGATTAAAATATAAACTTCTGGGTGTCCAAAGAATCAAAATAAATGTTGGTAAAGAATTGGATCCCCTCCTCCAGCAGGGTCAAAGAAGGAGGTATTTAAGTTTCGATCAGTAAGAAGTATAGTAATTGCTCCTGCAAGAACTGGTAGAGATAGAAGAAGAAGTAAAGCAGTAATTCCAACTGCTCATACAAATAAGGGAATACGTTCAGGTTTTATGCTAATTGGTTTTATATTAATAATTGTTGAGATAAAATTTACTGCTCCTAGAATTGAAGATACACCTGCAAGATGTAAAGAGAAAATAGCAAGGTCTACAGATGCTCCAGCATGTGCAATACTTCTCGCAAGTGGGGGATAAACTGTTCATCCAGTACCAGCCCCACTTTCTACTATTCTTCTAGCTAACAGCAGGGTCAAAGAAGGAGGAAGCAGTCAGAATCTTATATTATTTATTCGTGGAAAAGCTATATCTGGTGCCCCTAATATAAGAGGAACTAGTCAATTTCCAAACCCACCAATTAGGATAGGTATAACTATAAAAAAAATTATAATAAAGGCGTGTGCTGTTACAATTACATTATAAATTTGATCATCCCCAATAAGAGATCCAGGTTGATTAAGTTCTGCTCGAATAAGTATACTAAGTGAAGTTCCTACTATTCCTGATCAAGCTCCAAAAATGAAATATAAGGTTCCAATATCTTTGTGATTAGTTGAAAATAATCATCGTTTCAATAAAAAGTAGAATGGCTGAGTGATAGGTGAAAGATTGTAAATCTTTTAAGGAGTTAAGACTCTTCTACTATTTAATTTAGCCTTATATTCATGAATGATTATAGAATGCAATTCTGTAGGAGTAATAATATTACTAAGGCTTAAAGATATTAATCTTTATTAATAGCTTTGAAGGATATTAGTTTTCTTAACTTAAAGCCTTACAAGCTATTAATAAGCATAAACTAGAAGGGTAGAAATTAATAATCCTGCTATAGATAAGGTAGATAAAAATAAAGCGAGAAATTCTCTATTCCTTCAACTATTACTTCAATTAGGTTCAGATGATAAGATAATAAAAGAGGAATAAGTAATTCGTAAGTAATAGTATAATGTAATAAGTGATAAAATTACTATGATAGAAATAATCATGAAAGACCAATTAAGAACTATGAATTGAATAATTACTCATTTAGGTAAAAATCCTAAGAAAGGAGGTAAGCCTCCTAATGAAAGTAAAGATGTGAATAGTAAGAATTTTATAATCTTACTTTCATTATTCATTAGGAAGGTTTGATTTACAAATGAGATTTGTGAGGGGATAATAATTGAGATTACAGTTAAAGTTAAGATTGAGTAAATTAGGAAGTATAACATTCATATTGCTTCTCCTATTAACATTGCTGTTAATATTCATCCTATGTGGTTAATTGAGGAATAAGTTAAGATTTTTCGAATAGATGTTTGATTATAACCTCCAATGGCTCCAATAGTTACTGAGGTTAAAATAATGATTGTTAAGAATCAATTTAGGCTAATTATATAAGAAATCAATATAAGTGGTGCAATTTTTTGAATAGTTATTAAAATGAAACAATTATTTCATCTTAGTCCTTCTATTACTCTGGGGAATCATCAATGCAGGGGGGCTGCACCTCTTTTTAGTAATAAAGGAGTTAAGACTATAATATTTGTTAAATAGATTCTTGTGATTGAAAACATTGTTTCAACTAGAGATTTTGAAATAATGATAAATAGTAGTGTTGCTGAAGCTAATGCTTGAATTAGGAAATATTTTAGGGATGCTTCTGTTGTAAATATATTATCATTATTAGATATTAGGGGAATAAATGATAATAGATTAATTTCTAACCCCATTCATGCTCCTAATCAAGAGTTTGATGAAACTGTAATTAATAATCCTCTAATTAAGGTAGATAAAAATAAAATCTTTGTTGAGGTTTGGGTCATTAGAAGAGAGAGGTTCATCCTCTATAAATGGGGTATGAACCCATTAGCTTAAATTAGCTTACTTTTCTAGAATTATACATTTTAGTGTATGAAGCACGTGAATTTTTGATGTTCTCAGAATTAGTTTAATTCTATTAAATGTAGAGAAGGTAATATTTAAATTTACATAATTTATCCTATCACGATAATCCTTTTATCAGGCACTTCACT